TGGACATTATTGACTTGCAAAGACCGGTTCTGCTCGGGGATATATCTTTGCATAGAAAAAAGAAGTCTTCCTTAGGCTAGTGAGTCCAAAGAGGCAGAGTCAGAGCAAAGCAAGGAGTTATAGTTAGCAAACTGGCATACTTCACTCAATCAGTCTAAGCCGGAAAGCGGGCAAAGTCTAGCTGCCTATTCGATTCCTTAAGTCCCAGACTTGATAAGACTAGCAGCGCTTACTCGAACAGCAGTTACGCAAAGAACGGATATTGCAAATAAATAGTGGTTACTCATTCTTGGCTTACTCCTTCTTGTCATGTGCAGCGGATACTGTAAGAGCGGTTATTGCCAACAGCGCCTATTCACCATCAACAGCGGTAAGCCCTTCTTCTTTGCCGATATGACTTTCTTACCTTCCCTTCTGACTTCCCCCCGGCCTTAATTTCATGGACGAGGAGGAATAGCAAGGCAAATAGCCTTTCTAATAGAAAATGGCAATCGCTGCCATTGCCATTGCCATTGCCATTGCCATTAAGACAGCCTGGAGCACGAAGTTGACGCGGAAACATCAAATGAATTGAAGCACACAAGAATCTCACCAGAGACTGTTTCTTTGGGGTAAAGTTCTTCAATTGTTGATTCCAGGCGATGAAATCCCAAAGGTTGAAATCTAGAGCTCCCCTAGGGAAAGTCTTCTACCTCGTTGGACCGTATTCGCTACTATCCATAGAAAAAAATGCCCTCTTCTCGATGAAAACAACTATTATATATACCTCTTACCTAGAATATTACAGGATTCCTCCGTGCTAAATAGAAAAGAAAATCTTACCAGGGAAGGGGGTGCTTGGCCTTTTTATAACTCTCTTGTGCTAGACCCCCTTGAGAGTCTTTCATGACTCGGAAACTTGTAAAAAGACCGATATCAATAACTTATTTCTAGATATAGATCCGATCCTCTAATTGACTCTTTTTTTGCTTATGCTTAAGCCCAGAATGTATTGACATACCTGCTTTTTCAAACTAGCTTGCCTATCGCTACAAGAGAGCTCGCTTCACTTGCTTACTCTGTGAGTGCATTGCTTGAAGGAGCTCTTTGCCACCTCTACTTATCTAAGCGAAATCAATGTTCCATCTCTCGACTGGCTTATTGATTATCAATCCTTTCAAATGAAGCAAAAAGCATTCCCCTCGCTTGCCCCAGAAGGAAGGCGGATAGACCTAAAAGCTTTTATGTGAACTCATCCTAGACTGTCTTGCTAGAAACTGCCACCATTTAAACTGTAGGGTAGAGGCACGAAGTTACTCGACTGAAATGAAAGAAGAGGCACTTGTTAGAGTATTCTGACGGAAGCATATGATACTAGGAGTGCTATTCCAGTCTCAGGCAAAGGATAGCAATCAAGCGAACTAAGCTAGTTCCGTATATAAATAGGTAATAGGCTGGCTACTAATATTCATTTTTTAGGTCAAATGTTTGAATTGGATTAGAAACTGCCCAGGTAGGCTATATGAACGCCTTATTCACGCCTAGGGAAGCGACCCACTGGCCCTATATAGACAAGACCCTACCTTCCTTCCGACTCTATCCATTATCCATTGATTGCTTTGTATGGACTGCTCGTATATAAGTATTCCCTCATTGGACCCATAAAAAAAGTGTAACTTGCAATGCCTGCAATGGAACTAGATGCAAGAACAGGATGGATTGTCTCACCCCGGAGACTTGGAGGCTTTCAAACTGGATTAAGAAGTCATCTAGTTCTCACAGGCTTTACCACCACATGCTTTCTCATTGGCTGAGAAAAAGATACTGCCGGCTTCCCTTTGCCAACTTATTCAATGCCAACTTCAAAGGAAAGGTAAGAGACCTCCCAAGAGATGGAATTGAACTAAATGTAATAGAACTTAAAGCAAGAAGAACTGAAATGAAATGAAACTAGATAGATCTCCAGGGGCGAAGCTACTCAAGTAAAGCGAAGAGTGGCTTTAGCTACTGAACTGACACTGACAAGGACAGGGACGAAGCTTATTACTTCAACAATCGGAAGGACAAGAGGGATCAATATAAATTGATGTGGGAACGCGATCTACAAAGAGGTGGTAGCGGCGTTGGTTCGAATCCAAATCGCGCGGAATGAAACACTTTATCACCACCATAGTATCCGTGCTCGGCATGGCACGTAAAATTCATATGCCACTACTACAACTACTATTACCGTTCGTGAGATCATCGTATTCTGGCTCTTTTAAGTTCGTGAGATCATCGTATTCTGGCTCTTTTAAGTTCGTGAGATCGTATTCTGGCTCTGAGGCTCGTGGTACTGGTATTGATTCTTTTATTGATAAGAGTGATATTGATTCATTTATTGAGAATATTGATTCATTTATTGAGAATATTGATTCATTTAATGAGCATATTGATTCTTTTATTGAGAATATTGATTCAGTTAATGATGATAATAGTGATTCTTTTATTGATTCTATTTCGGAGGAAAAAAGTAAGAAACGAACTATTGATTTGTTCTGGAAGAAATTCTACAAAAAGATTGAAGATTCTATCTCTAAAAAAGAGTCTTCTAATGTATCTCTCTATCACAATGATGTTATAAATATGTTGATGAAATTTAAAACAAATAAAGGTTTTATCAATGATGATAAAGGTTTATATAAATTACAGTTAGAAATAGAAAGTCTGACTATGCATTATGATGACACTAGTGTCTTTAAGACTTTTCCGACCATGATCATGAAATGAATTTGTAAAAATAATGATAAGACTGCTAAGGAATACCTAAAGACGAAGAACCTTTCCGAAAACGATTTAACTTATATTCATCTCTTTGGTCCATATACACTGGAAGCTATATGTATTCATGTTCTAGGGTGTGTGTTCAACTGTGTACAGGATTTACCCATCGTTAGGACATCTACTTTGATTGACCAGCTTGATTCTACTATACGAGCTCAAGCTGTTCATATGGGAATTAAGAAAGCTTCGTTTAAGGACGATGTGAAGTTCAAGCAAGAAAAAGGGAAAGTTACTAAGCGTGATTATGCTATCGGTAAGTACTTGGTAGAGTTCTTGGCTGATAGAGAATTGATTAGTTTTAAAAGTGCACCAAGCTATACAGAGGAATTAAATGTTTCTAAGACGAAGAATTATAAACAAATAAATTGTGACACTATGTGTAATTTTGACTTTAGTCTCCTTCCGATTAAACTAAATCTTCCCATGGTTTGTAAGCCGTTACCTTGGGAATCTAAGGTAGATGTACCTACAACGTTAGCTGATATTGAAGGGGGTTACTTAAGCGGACTCACGGGAGAAATCCTTAGTAGGTTTAGTCTATTAACTTCTCGTAACTATAGCCATTTCTATATCAAGTTGAAGAATTCTTCAAATCGTGTGTGCGATGTCTTGAATACACTTCAGTCTCAAGCCTTTGAGATAAACAATAGGGTATTGTCGTTCATTAAGGATAATCGTGATACCTTAGAGGAGTTGGGTCTTCTTATGAATAGAAGTCTAGCGAAGGTGAATCTCCAAGATGCATCTGACCTATTGAGGTTCTGTTACGTCAATGACGAAGATGTGAAGGATGTGTGTAGCTGTAACGTTTTGTTAACGGATTTAGTTAAGCGGGTGCAGCGAGCTAGGTATGAAGAATTCGTCTTAATTCTTGCGGAAGCATACTTAGGTTATCAATTTTATCTGCCAGCGTTCATGGACTTCCGTGGTAGAATCTACCGCGCAGGTATATTGCATTTTCACGAGCGTGATTTGGCTAAAAGTTGGATTTTCTTTTCTAAAGCGCCAGAAGAACTAAGCTTAAGCAAGTCAGAGACGGCAACCCTAAGAAAGCAGTTAGCATGTGCTGCAGCCTTTAAGTATAAGAAATTTTCATCGTTAAGTGAATCTTGGCAGTGGTATATGGGTAGCTTCAATAAAATGATTGAATCGGACAAAAGTTTCATTCACTTAGCACTGAATGCTAGTGATCCATTTCAGTTTATAGCAAGGGTTCTGTCTAACGAAAAAGAGACTCCTATAAATCGAATTTCTAGGGTTCCAGTGACTCAAGATGCATCTGCGAGTGCTTATCAAATCATGAGTTACCTTTTGCTTAACGCAGAAATGGGTAGGCGAACGAATCTTCTTCCGTCTCCTGACAGGAAAATCCAAGATTTGTATTTGTGTTTGAAAGATGAACTTCAGGAGTTCTTGCATTCCAAATTGAATTCTAATAAGTATGCTCTCATAGAATCTCGGTTAACGAGAAAGCTCGTCAAACAACTCTTTATGCCATTGATATATGGTAAGACGGTTATAACCATGACTAGTGATATTCGTGAGTTTTATGGTTCATTACTAAGTTATAAGGATTACTATAACATCGCTCTACTTTGCTATGAATTTTGGAGATATAAATATCCTGACATAGTCAATTTAATGAAGTTGATTAACCAAATCGGTTGGTTTTGTTCAGTCTTGGATAAACCAGTGCACTATAGTATACCGTACTTCACAACTGTGCAGGATTATATGCGTAGCAATAAAGCGGAGATATGGGTTTATGATAGGGCGTGCAAGAAGAGACGTCGGGTTACTCTCCGAGTGCCTACGTTGGATAGGGATAAGCGCAAGACTAAAGTGGCTACCTGCGTCAACTTTATTCATCAGAAGGATGCCTTTATAGCTATGAAAGTTGTGGAGGAATTGACTCTCCAAATGAAAGCACCAGTATACACGGTACACGAGAATTTCATAACAACAGCTGTTTACTCACCACGGGTTCCCCAAATTTATACAAAAATCTTGATGGACATGGGTCATCCACTTCAAATAATAAATGAATTTATAACTATGAATCTGATACGACCAACAATAGGAGAGTTGTCGAATGAACCATCCCAAGGGCACTCTGACAGGGTGAATGATCCTATTACAGGTGAGTCTCTTAGAACAATTTGACTATCTCTTGAGCCTAAGGATTTGAGTTTCCCAGAAGTGTTAAGATGGGATAAACAGGTAGAAGATACAGTGAGTTGTTACGAGGAATATTACAATACAGTGTGCGGTGAAGCTCCGGATGGTCATGCTGATAAGTGGAATTCATTTCATTCACTTCTGAAGAGCTGGGAGTCTCTCGGGTGTAACTACAGCTTGCACTACTAAAGTAATATGAAATCCATGAAAAAACATTCTTTAAGGTTGATTGACAAAAAGAAATCCACCGCTTCTTATAGTTCTGTTGGATATTCGAAATTAATGTTCAATGGTTATTTGAATCGTTTAAAGGATGTAATCGATTGGGAAAAATGCGAGGATCCCTATTTAGGATTAAGAATAGCTGAAGTAGGATTTAAAGAGCCTTACCTTCGATGTGCCGACTATGAAGTGATAGCATTGTTAGTAATGCGACTTTTAATTAAGTACGCTTACACTACTGGTTTTGAGTATGCTAAGTTTACTATAGGTTATGTCATGAAAATACCAACAGGAGAAGTTTCCTTTACAATTGGTACCTCTATCACTTTAAATGATTCTAGCGGTAATGCAGTTCCTAACATGGCTGTGTATTCTCAGATTTGGATATTCTTAATTCAAAAAGCTGAGGAATACGATCAAGCTGTTCTATTCGGTGTATTCATTCGAGTGTCTCTGGTAGGTATGCAGGAAAAAGAGTTATCTGTTAGCTACGATGACGTGGATACGCAACTTTATGAATTAAAGAATTCCGGCCTAGTTGTTGGTGAACCGCAAGAAGTGAAAGCTATAGGTAGTAGGAAGCGTCGTTATCCCGATCATGTGACTGCCCTCAAAGCTAGGAGTAAGTACCGTCGTTCTTTCATTGTCGCGGATACGGAGACAGTTCAAGTCAATGATGTTCATGTTCCTTACGCTGCTGGTTTCTTAGTGGTTAATCCTGGTGACGATGTTGGTTCCAAGCCTGATTATTCAATTGAAACCTATTTCAGTGAGGATCACGAAATTTTTATACCCGAATTTGCAGACAGGAGTAATCGCATGTTGTTCGACTTTCACGAGCGTTTAGCGGTGGTTGCTGGTAAAACTTCGCACGGTTTACTTCCATAACTTCTCACGATTCGATGGTATTCTATTAATGAGGTATTTAGCTTCTCATGGTGATAAGTACATGATCAAACCTCTTATGAGGAACCATAGGCTTTACGAGTTAAAAGTGTATCGTGGCAAGAAACTGTTGTACCGTCTAAGAGATTCATACACTCTGCTCCCTAGTAGTCTGGCTACATTGGCTAAGACTTTATGTCCTGAATTAAGTTCTAAAGGCTCCATCCCACATAAGGATATTCAAGTGTCTACTCTGAAGACTCTTAGTGCTAAATTGTTGGATTATATGAAACAGGATATTCGTCTGTTAGGTGGTGTTATGGTGAAGGCTCAAGATATTTATTGGACTCAGTACAAAGTGGATATCGAGAATTGCTTGACATTGTCATCGCTCGCTATGACAATGTCAAGATTCGTCTGAGTCACTCGCTCGGAAGGCCGGCGAAGTTCGTTCCCTTTTGATTGAATCTTAAGTAGGGCAGCGCGGCGCCAGAATGCTTGGCGGGCCTCCTTCCATCCCAGAATGCCTACAGACTAGAAGCAACTTGTCGAGTCTATGAAGCTTCGCTTCTGGGTTCGCGATAGCGAATCTCTCAGCCAGCGCAGGTTGCTTGCTTCCAAGCGCTTGCTTGCGCGAAGGACCCACCGATCTGAAATTCCCCTATTCTTAATGACTCTGAGCGCTATGGCTTTTTATGCTCCACTACGAGCTAAAAGGCGTGTCGAAAAACGAACTATGAACAAAGAAATTTCTTTCTTCAATCATTCATTCGATAGGCGTGATTCCCCGGAGGCAGGACACATGCAGTTCACTCGGCCTATTGGAATATAAGTATGATGCTATAACTTCCTGCTCTGCTCTCACGTTCATATACCATACCCATGGGGAAGAGGACCGAACGGAACCTTAGTGGCTGAGAAACAGAGATCCCTCGGAGAATCCAAATGCCAAATGGGATTAGATTCAGATTCAGAAAAAGCAAAAAATGGGGGACCTGACCGCTTACCTTTTCGTAAGCCGCGCACTTCAGGCCAGGCCTTGCTATAACCAACCTCACTGATCCCCCACTCAATCTTTTACACCGATGTATCGTACTCTCTCGACCAGGTCATCATAATAGAATACTGCTCAATCTTTCCGAAGTGAGAGAAGTTTTCTTTGGCTCGCTCCTGAATTTCACTGACTCCACTCGCTTCTATTTGACGTTACGGCGCTCGGCTCGCTCTTTAGGAGCTCGCTGCTCGCTGAAGCTCGCTTTCTCTCAGCCACTAGTGGCTTATGTAGTGGTCGGCATTCCTACGTGCGCCTCCTTGCCTTGCCCCCCTACTTAAGATTCAAAAAAAGGTCAAAGAATCAATAAGGGAATAAGGTAGATAAGGATGAGAATAAGGATGCAGTCATTAGGTCTATCTAGGTATTGTCGAGTATCGCCTACGGCTTGCCTACGGCAAGATTCGAATATAGCTAGAAAGACCTATAAAGACTGATTTATAGGTACTATCATTGTATTAAAGAGTATCGCCTACGGCTTGCCGTAGCAGTCAATAGAGACTAGTCTCTCCTGCTAGAAAGACCTAATGAATATAGCGAGTCTCTCCTAAAGACTAGTCTCTCCTAAAGTCTCATTCGTCAACTCGCTCGCTTGACTTCATTGACAATGTAAACTCATGAACAGGGATCTTGTACTTCATATATCATTCGTAAACTCATGAACAGCGTAATAAGCTTGATTCGTCAACTCATGAACAGCGTAATAAGCTTCATTCGTCAACTCATGAACAGCCGTTCGCTCGGTTTTCATAGAAGTCAACCATGAACTAAACCATTTTTATCTTTAGAAAACAAGGTTTTTTTAGAGAAAATGGTTTAGTTCAAAGAATGGTTATCTACAATCTACATGGTTTTATCTTATAAGATAAGAATGGTTTTCTACAGATAAGAATGGTTTAGTACTATCTTATAAGATAAAACCATACATTCTATATCTACAAGGTTTGTTCAAGTCAAAATGGTTTAGTAAAACTCGTAGACTCACTCGCTCGGTTGACTTTGTCAGAAAAGAAAGTAGGTTTCGGGGGTTCATTGATTAGTAAACCTCCGGTGCTGGTAAGGTCGGGACCGCGGTCGTCCGTCTCCGGTTTGCCGGCCGATAAGATCTCTGAGATTGACCAGCCAGCTGGTTGGTTTGGCTATTCCTTTCTATTGAAAAGGAGTCAGCTGTCTGCGCGAGTAACCTTCTTCTAGGCTCCGAGTAACCTTCTTCTAAGCTCCGCTGGACGACACGGCATTCTCGTTCAAATATAGGCCTAGGCCGGCCGTACTTGTGATGGTTCCCCAGGATCCAATATTCCCACTTAGGTCTACGTTGCCACGATATTGTTCTATGGAAGCGGGCGGGCTTTTTAGAAGTTCGGCCCGGTTTTTGGTTTCGTAGGGGACAGCGTTAGGGATTGACCTTTCTAACGCATATTCTGTCGTACCGGCATGGCCCCACTGATTTGTTTTCGATCGGAGCATCAAGCAGCGCAACCCGGTTCTACGTCCGAAGTGCTCGTCCAAGGAGGGAGTTTGCTTTACCCAACTCCCCTTTTTTAGTTTCAGGCAGAAACCCCCGACCCGACATTCATTAGTTTCGAATGAAGAATGAAGAGTGCCCTGCCCCTCTTTTTTCTTCCCTAAAATCCAAGATTTGGAAGTTGGTAAAGACCCACCCCTTGTTTCAGTCAGAATGAGTCCCCGGGACCCCGGGACATTGGCTTCCGCCAACAGTGAACTATTAAGGATCGCATCCCGCGCATATTCTACATTATAGCCTGCAACTGATTCAGCTTCCGCTTCTGGGAGATCAGACGGAGCTCGATTAGTTTCTGCTAGACGAGGAATGAGGAACATAACCAATACGGGGAACAAGGGAATACCGGACCATATCTGCTTTTGCGCCATGACAATCTCACTCGAATTACGGGGACCTACACATATTAGTACAGTATACCGGGGTCCCCGGCCAGAACCACACGTGCAAGTTTCCCTGCATGTGGCTCGTCCGTGCTTTCCGAGGCGCTGCCTGTGACTCAGCATGGGAGAAGGGGGCGAAACTGAACACGAAAGTGTTCAGAGCATTGCATTGTCCGAGTGAGTAGGCAGCGCCTACCAAGCAAAGCTTTCTGGAAGAGGAGGTTCCTTTTCGGCGCCCGGCCCGCCCTTATTTAGATGTTGGGGCAAGGCAAGCCCCAGGAAAGTCTAGGTTGGCTCCCAGCTCCATCTCGGCCGGCATCCAGCTCTCGAGGGGGTGGGGTCCTGGAGCGAATGACTCATGTGCTGTGTTGCCCCAACCCAAGGACATTTGGTGAGGAGCTACGGTCCGGTGGTTGACAAGCCACTTCGTTGAGGAAAGGAGTGCTTTCATCAAATGATGCATGTGGGCTGAGCCATTCCCATCCCAAGTGGTGGCCCGATTCGGCCTGGCCTGGTCGGGAAGAGATTCTAATAGAGATGAAGCTATCCGGGGATCTCTATCTATGTTAGCTAGCGGGGGCGGGCTTTCCTCTGGTAGTCCCGCTGCGGCCTCTGACCGTCCGTCCCGTCTCATCTTGATTTTGCTATACTTGTAGCCAGCCATGTTAGCTCCACATGAGACCCTTTTTCTATTGACAAAAAAGGCACTCATCACTCGGCCCCCCTTCCTATTCCGCTTTGCCGCCTATTAAGAGAATAGGTCCCGGCCCGCCTTTATTCATCTATACCAGCTGCCACGCACGACCCCATAGGAACGATTTCTGCGCTGCGCCCCTCTCTAGATAAGAAGCAGAATAGGCGCGCCATCACCTACAGCCCTTTCCTCTGCCGGGCACTTCCACGAAATGAAAACGGGCGGCATCGTCGTATGCTCGACATTTGTTGCCCTGGTGTATA